TTTTTTAATTATAATTGCGGGTGTTTTTTTTATTTAACAGACGGGTTTTCATAGTTTATACTCTCCTAAAATGGAAATCTTGTAACGAAATAGTTATGACTTCAATCCAAGGATATAACTCAAAAAGAATTCTTTTTCATTTTTTCAAATTCATTTCTCATTTATCTGATTTTATGAATCGAAAATGCATTTGATTTTATCAATGAACAAAAAAGTCTTTTTATCGATCACAGCGCAGTGCGATATCCAAGGAATTTTTGCAATTTTACTATTTTTCGAGCTTTGTATTAACGGTTAAGTTCGTTTTTCGTATTGCAGATCATTTTATTTAGGATTTAGGAAATTAATTATATATTGGCTTGAACATCTTGTCTAACAAGAAACTTTTTGATTTTCTATTTGATTTTCTATCCTAATTGGTAGGTACGGGACTACCCTACTTGAAATCAAAAAGTTTTTTTTTTAGAAAAATTCGAATTATTGATCAATCTTCCTTTACAAACATAGGATCTAGTTTGAATCATTCAAAATTGACACATCATTCGTATATAATACCTACCTAAATCAATAAAACAGAGGACTTTCCCTTTTTATCAAAGGAGTTGGGTCTATTCTATATAGATTATTAATTCAGAAAAATAATGATTCAGAAAGTTACAAAACAAGTCTGAAACTTAATCAATTAGGTTAAACGGCTCTGTTATTTTTAGTAAAGATCTTATACCTTCTTTTATTTTATATTTTATATAAATAATATGAATAAATGTGTAAATAACATATATTCTTTCTTTGCTAAGTTTTTTAATTTCATTATTTATTATTATGATATGACTATGACAGACGGACCGATGGAGAAAATAAGAATCCCCACCGGATAAAAGATATTCAAAAAAAAAAGTACCATTTGAAAATGAAGAATTTTCAAATGAAGATTAGTTAATCTAGTGCTTAATTATTTCATTTTCGCACAAAAAAACTTCTTGAATTCCCGGTAGAAAGAGACTTCGCTAACGAAAAAGCTTTCAACGCTGCCCAATATGCCTTCTTTTTCCAAATATTTTTACGAATGCGTTTTTTTGATATAGAAATACGTTTTTTTGGAACTGCCATGAAAAATTTTAAAAAGTTATTCATTTCCCTAGTTGAATGTGAAAGACATCTATTCTTCAAACAATTCCATTTTTTTCTTTCTTTTTTTCTAGATGGATGGAATAAAAAAAAAGAAAAATACCAAACAAAGTCTTTCTTTTTTTATCTCTGTCTATTTTTGTTGTTCTATATTTATACATGTAACAAAATATAACCAAAGGTTAAAAAACCAACCCTTACCTAACAAATTCAAAATTTTATTACTTTTTTCTATTAATTATTAATTGGCTAAGCTCAAGAGAAAAGAGCAAGTACGCATATTTTTCATTTTTTAATTCGAATGAAACTAGTAGTTAATCAAAGGATACATTATTTTCGAAAAGTTATTTTAGTAATTTCGTCTTTTCTTTAAAGTCCATTTCTTCTCCCGGGTATGGAAAGAAAAATGTCATATATTCTAGTGTTTTCTAAAAAGAAAAATACATTTTATTGGAAGCCAAGTTCGATGATAAATTAGTTAATGATTATGAATAAACGAACTAAAATAACTAATTCTTTTTTTATTGGGCCAAGTTATCGCAGGGACCATTCTATTATTCATATCAAAATAAAGTAAGTAATGCTCTATTTTGGTGTAATTATTTGATCTATGGATATAAATTCTCGTAATACATAAAAAGAATTGAATTTTTGTTTTCTATATTTTATTTTGCTAAAAATAGTACTTCATACTAATTACTTCATACTAATAAAATAAATATACTAATAAAATAAATTTGTGTTATTTAATTTGAAATAGGAACTTGGTCATATTAATATCATTTGACCAATTCGAACTTCTTGATTTGAATATTTGAAGTATTCGATAAATAAGAAGGGTTCAAAATAATTAAGAATAGAAATTTCTATTTCAGTTTTCCATATCTTGATTTTTTATTCAACTTAAATTAAAAAAAGATCTAAGAGCCGGCGAATCAGAAAGAATTAATTAAGAATAAAAAGGTTTTTTTATGGAATCTACATATCAATATTCATGGATTATCCCCTTCATTCCACTTCCAGTTCCTATGTTAATAGGAGTGGGACTTCTACTTTTTCCGACAGCAACAAAAAATCTTCGCCGTATGTGGGCTTTTCCTAGTATTTTATTGTTAAGTATAGTTATGATACTTTCAGTCTATCTATCTATTCAGCAACTAAATACAAGTTCTATCTATCAATATGTATGGTCTTGGACCATTAATAATGATCTTTCTTTAGAGTTCGGTCACTTAATCGATCCACTTACTTCTATTATGTTAATATTAATTACTACTGTTGGAATTTTGGTTCTTTTTTATAGTGACAATTATATGTCTCATGATCAAGGATATTTGAGATTTTTTGCTTATATGAGTTTTTTCAATACTTC